TAGGTTTCCATACCAAGGCTCAATCCAATTATTAAGTCCGTAGCGGCTACCAATTTCGCCATATCCCCTTATTATGCTTTGTAATTAGGATATTATTATCCTAACGTTTTACTTTTTCTTTCAGTTATATTATGATGGGACTATTGAATTTGATGGTACTATTGAATTCATCAATTCAATATTGATCGATACATATTCTATATATATAAATATACTATATATAGTATAGTAAATACTATGACTATATTTTACATATATAGTATTCTTACCCCCATATAGTATAAGTCTACGTATATATATATATTTTTTTACATATCTTTTTCCCGATATATATAGGTTTTAGTACGCAATTTTGCATACTTGAAGGGTCGATTCTTTTGTTTTCCTCTTAGTTCTTATCTTTCCGAACGAAAAAAAACTAAAAGGAAATTTAATTACTCTTATATTGAATAATTTAATAGCCATAACGAATCTAATGGCTATAACTAAGAATTCTCTTTTGAATTCAAATTGAATTTGAATTCAAAAAAATCTTACTAGCTAATTAAAATATTGATTATTGATAATCATATATTTGATAAGATAAATAGATCGAAATTATATATTGCTATATTGATCTATTAATTGTTATCTGAAGAGTTAAGAATGAAGAGTTAATAGCAAAGATTCCAGTAGTTTACTAAATTCCTATGTGTGTAGAATTTATGTTATTGTTATGCGAGCCCGCTTAGCTCAGAGGTTAGAGCATCGCATTTGTAATGCGGTGGTCATCGGTTCGACTCCGATAGCTGGCTTTTCTACATCTGTTTGATTTTTCTTTTTTCCATAGTTGATAATGTGAAATCAAAGAAATTGAAAAGGCTTGTTCTACTTTTCCCAAAGAGCACCCTTCTATTATCTCATAAGAACTTCCAATTATTTTTAATAATTGGAGGAGTTTAATTGTTGTAGACAAAATCAATCAAGAAAAGAACCCTTACTTTATTTTTCTATTCTTTTTATTTTAAAATAATATTATTTAATATTTTTTAGTATTTAATAGTTTTAACTTAATTAAGTTTTATATTATATAAAATTTTATATTTAATATTAATACAATAAAGTATATATAATAATATAAGCCGGGATATTGATACAATTCATCTAATTATTCTTTCGAATTATTCTTTGTAGTACAATATTTCAATAAATTTAGATTAATTGAAATTTTCAATTCTATTTTTCATTTTTCTATTTATCATTTAGTTTAGTTTAATTTCATTTAGGTTTATGCAACTTCATAAGGAGTCTTTATGTCGCGTTACAGAGGGCCTCGTTTCAAAAAAATACGTCGTTTGGGGGCTTTACCGGGACTAACTACTAAAAATCCTAAAGCTGGAAACGATCTTAGAAACCAATTACGCCTCGTTAAAAAATCTCAATATCGTATTCGTTTAGAAGAAAAACAAAAATTGCGCTTTCATTATGGTCTTACAGAACAACAATTACTTAAATACGTTCATATCGCCGGAAAAGCAAAAGGGTCAACAGGTCAAGTTTTACTACAATTGCTGGAAATGCGGTTGGATAACATCCTTTTTCGATTAGGTATAGCTTCGACTATTCCTCAAGCCCGCCAATTGGTTAACCATAGACATATTTTAGTTAATGGTGATATAGTAGATATACCAAGTTATCGCTGCAAACCCCGCGATATTATTACAGTCAGAGATGAACAAAAATCTAAGTCTCTGGTTCAAAATTATCTTGATTCATCCTCCCATAAGGAATTGCCAAAACATTTGACTCTTCACCCATTCCAATATAAAGGATCAGTCAATGAAATACTAGATAGTAAATGGGTCGATTTGAAAATACATGAATTGCTAGTTGTAGAATATTATTCTCGTCAGACTTAAACCTAACTAAAATTAAGAAGTATTCAGACAATTTTGCCCTCCCTTTACACCCATATAAAGAGTCTCGAGGTAAGAGATTTTATCCGAGGATTTTTTTCCCATTCATGTATCATAGATTGATAGGGAGATTTTAATTCCTTGTCCATTCTTTCTAGTTTTTTACATATTACAGAAATTGGGATTAGGAATAGCGAAACCACATCAAAGAAAGCCCTAACTGTTGGAAAAAAGGTGTCCATTGTTATTTGATTTGCGATATTGCGATCAATAACATTGTTGAATTAGGTGAAGGGTACGGAAAGAGAGGGATTCGAACCCTCGGTAAACAAAAGCCTACATAGCAGTTCCAATGCTACGCCTTGAACCGCTCGGCCATCTCTCCTACATAATGATAAAATTTAATAAATCGAGTGAATAGTGATTCATATTAGGTTTTTGGATAAAAGCGTACACTCTATTTTAACTAAAAAAAATAGAAAAAAACTTTGTCAAACCCTTAGTTGAGGCTGGAGAGATTAGATAATTTTGTGAGACAAACTGTTAAAAACAATAAATAAAGCTATCTATTCATGTTTACGAAGATGTTACTCCCGATTTTCTTTTCGAATTTTTATATTTTATACCGGATTAAATCCCTTAATTGGAACAACTCCACCGATTGATCCTTTTTTTTAGACTATCTTTAATGGCTACCTTTAGACCATCATTCTATTTAGTTTAGACCATTATTCTATTTTCATACATCATAGAGCGATTATTCGATTATTTCTCCTCTTTGGATCAGAATCATAATTTAATCAAAACTTCTCGAATTATCCTACAGATTAGAATAAATTCGTTGATTCTTCAACTTTGATGAAATCGGAATATTTTCGAATATTCTTAATACTACTATATTTACATTTGAATGAAATCTAATCGTCTTCAACTATTTATTAGTTTTTATTGATTCCTGCAAAAAAGAAACTATTTGAGTAGAAGTTTAATTTTAATGAGTCTGTTTTTATGTTATTTCGTACTGTCAAATTCCACTGGTTGTGGGATTATTTTCTCACGAAGGTAATTAAAAGAAATTATAGAATGAATTTCTGTCTATGTCTAGATCTCGAATAAATGGAAATTTTATTGATAAGACCTTTTCGATTGTAGCCAATATCTTATTACGAATAATTCCGACAACTTCGGGCGAGAAAGAGGCATTCGCCTATTACAGAGATGGTGCGATTTGATTCTTTTTTATTTAGTTATTTTATACTTTTCTTTCATTTTTATAATTTAAATTTAATTCAATTTTTTTTTCTTTTTTAACGTTCTTAAGAGAAAGTTGCATTATAATTATATTATTCGGGATAGAAAGAAAAAAAATTCTTTCAAATAATTTTACGCTTGTTGAAGGTGAAGTTTGTAAATAAAACAAGCCCTTCTGTCGTGTATCCCCGATTAATGCAACCTCAAATGCTTCAATTGTTGATGATAGAGTATTGAGCGAAAGGTTACACCTATGGTTGTGTTATACTCCACGAGTACCAATAGGAGGCATAGAGGAAGAGGCACTACTACTCGGAATCAACAACAGGAAAACTTTGTTATAAATTATCCCTTTTCCTTATCAGGATCGGTACTAACAAGAATGGTTGGGACAACAAGCACCCATCTCGTTCGTGTTTTGGATACCCGTATAACCATCGAAAACTGTTGAAGTGACTAATTCCTGAAAATTAAGCGGCGTTTAAGACAAATAAATTGCTGGAGTCACCCCTTATTTTATCTAGTATCAACATACTTGATTTAAGGAAAGAGCTTTTACAAAAGGGTTGGTTAGAGATTTCTTGTAAAAACACCAGCCCCGCTCAGTTTATAATGAGAATATTTCAATCTTTTTTTATTCCATGTATTAGTCTCATTATGTACATCAAGGAGGAGCCGTATGAGATGAAAATCTCATGTACGGTTCTGAAACGGAGATTTTTTGAATCGAATGACGACCGTAACGGATGTCGGCTCAATCCGAAGGAAATTATGCGGAAGCTTTACAGAATTATTATGAAGCTATGCGACTAGAAATTGATCCCTATGATCGAAGTTATATACTCTATAACATAGGCCTTATCCACACAAGAAATGGAGAACATACAAAAGCTTTGGAATATTATTTTCGTGCACTAGAGCGAAACCCGTTTTTACCACAAGCCTTTAATAATATGGCCGTAATCTGTCATTACGTGCGACTATCTCCACTATAGAAATAAAAGGGGAAAAAAGAGCAAATTTATTAATAAATACTATAAAAAAATAGGCTTTCTACATATGGATCGTCCAAAACAACGATTTTTATCAGCTGTAGCAAAGACATAAACTTCATAAAATTTGAAGTATGAATATCAAGAAATAGGTATGCCTAGATACTTTATTCGATGGATAAAGGATCTAATTGATAGAGGAAGCACCGTAAAGATCAATTCGTGAGGTTTTGGGCCGATACAATAAGAACTGCTTATTTATGCCATGATATGAAATAAAAGTTAGGAATCAACTTATGTAATATAGTTGATCCCCTACGGTATTGAGCAGCGGTGTAGCATCAGATCCCAAAGATAGTAAGCCTTTTCCTTCTTATAAAGGAAAGTCTTTTTCAAGGATTCTATAATAAATATATAAATTTATATATTAAACCGAGATAGTTACCTTTTTAGAAAACACTAATGATAGTGGAAATGCCTCTACTTTATTTTATGAAGGCGGGAGAAAAGATAAAACTGATTAAATTAGTAAGCAAAATTCAAGTTTGAAACTCATAACCTCTTTTTCTTTTGGTTAACGTTAACTCGAGAGAAAAAATTAGATAGATCCCTGATAAATCTCATTGAATTAGATATGGTAGATTAAAAAAAAAGGACACCAAAAGAACTTGACCGTTGAGCCGTATGAGGTCGGAAACTCTCAAGTACGGTTCTAAGGGAAGGAATTTACCCCCTATTCCGACCGGGGAGAACAGGCCATTCGACAAGGAGATTCTGAAATTGCGGAGGCTTGGTTCGATCAAGCTGCCGAATATTGGAAACAAGCTCTAACGCTTACTCCGGGTAATTATATTGAAGCGCA